TCTAGGACAAGACTCTTATACAAGGTACTTAAATGTAAATGAAATACTGTGATTTGAATTTGAAATAAAGTTTAGAAATTTTTTTAGTATATTGATTGCAGCGAAAGTTTTCATAATTGGATTTCAAGTTAATAACTTCTATTTATCCTTCCTTCCTTCTTCTTCGTTTCGGATCGAAAATAGAAGAGTTGAGTAAATCAAAAATCCAAAGGGGGTTCATGGCCAAGGGAAAAGATGTCCGAATAACGGTTATTTTGGAATGTACCGGTTGTGTTCGAAACGGTGTTAATAAGGTATCAACGGGTATTTCCAGATATATTACTGAAAAGAATCGTCACAACACACCTAATCGATTGGAATTGAGAAAATTCTGTCCATTTTGTTACAAACATATGATTCATGGGGAGATAAAGAAATAGATCGAATCGAGCACTTGTATGTAACCCTTCCAAGGAAGGGTAAAAATGACATTTCTATATAGAACATAGTTAAATATTCTATATATAACATAATTAAATATAAACAAACCAAATCCTATTTATTCTAATTCATTTTAGATCCGACCGAAATAGGATTTTCGGGATAAGGAATAAACTAAACAAACCATGGATAAATCCAAGCGGCCTTTTCTTAAATCCAAGCGATCTTTTCGTAGGCGTTTGCCCCCGATTCAATCGGGGGATCGAATTGATTATAGAAACATGAGTTTAATTAGTCGATTTATTAGCGAACAAGGAAAAATATTATCTAGACGGGTGAATAGATTGACCTTGAAACAACAACGATTAATTACTATTGCTATAAAACAAGCTCGTATTTTATCTTTGTTACCTTTTCTTAATAATGAGAAACAGTTTGAAAGAACCGAGTCGACCACCAGAACTGCGGGTCTTCGAGCCAGAAATAAATAGGCTTACTCTTTCTTCACTTGACTAAAAAAAAGTAAAATCCGAACTCAAACGCAGATTGATGTTTTGTTCGAAAAATATGAAAAATATGGATTGAATTATCGTGTCGTAAGAAAAAAAAGAATCGGGCAAGAATAAAGATTTTTTTTTAGTGTGTTCATTCAGTTTTACTATTTTTTTATCATATTTATTTTGACTTTACCCTCCCGGAGTTCATTCTCCGGGGAACTCCGTTTAAATTATTCCGGTGGATTCTTTCCAATCTACTTCTTTTATGATCTCATTGGAAATCATATAAAGACAATTTTTATTTGATATAGCTATTTGTGCAAGTATTTTACGATTAAGAAGCACCTGTTTCTTATATAGGTCGTGTATTAATCTACTATAACTATAGGATACCCCTATTTCACGAATTACTGCGTTTATTCGAGTGATCCACAAACGGCGAAAATTTATCTTTTGCTTATCCCTATCCCGATGCGACGAAACCAAAGCTCTTATTTTCTGTTGAGTAATTGTTCGAGTAAGTCTTGAATGAGCCCCTCGAAAGCTTGATGCAAATAAACGAATTTTTGTTCTACGTCTCCGAGCTATATTTCCCCGTCTAATTCTGGTCATTGAATAAATGAAACTTTGACGAATAACTAATAGATTTCCTTTCTTTCAGTTATTCTTTTTCCCTTTCCTAGTCTATTAATAACAAAGCTTTTTTCCAATGTATAAACTAAAAATTCCAATGACTTTGGCTACTATAACCTTCCCGACCGCTATTTTTCTTTTTTCTAGACATTTCACTTCGAAATAAGAAATTTCATTTTACTAGGTATCAAAATATAATAAATAAAAAATATAAATGGATAAAGAAATAGTGGCTTCCTTCGTTTATACGGTTACTTCTTAAACGGTGAGGTTTTCTCTATACACCGGAGCCTTTACTTCATTTAATCAATGTTATTGGTAACTTGTATAGTTCACATTCTTTGGCTCTACCCATGAATTATCCAGTAATAGGTCTTTCACGATTAGATCTACTTACACAGTAACGGTATTTAATTATGAAAGTTGGCTGGGTAGCTAACCCTGTTAGTCCGTTCTTGCAAGAGGGGCCTAAGTTTTATGTTTTTATTTTTAAGTAGGATTTTCTCCGCTTAATGGATAACCATTTGCTACCAATGGAGAATTGCTTCTCATCTTAAATTGAGGTGATTGGATTTGCACCAATGGAAACCATAAATTTCATACACAATAGAATGGATAGATTCTTTTTTTTATACTGAATTGAACGGACTTCTTTTTCTATTCTATCCTATTCCCCGGTACTGATCATTGATACTAGAAAAGGTTTTCTTTCTTTTATCTTTATCCCAGCTCATGATCTGAACGAGTCGCACATACACCCTAGTACATGTTCCTCGACGCTGAGGGCATCCCCGAAGCGCGGGGGATTTTGTGACATTTCTGATTGGCTGTCTTGTATTTCTAATAAGTTGTTTAATAGTTGGCATGTTGAATCATATCATATAAATAATGGGCTGGTTTAGATCGATCCTAACCTGATGATTTTTAATTACTTCTATTTAATTTTATAG